TTATTTCTTCCATGGCCCCTAGAATGCCAATATTAGCACGGATCGTACGGAAATGTAACTCACTATTCAAACAACTATTCAGAGTTCCTAGAGCTCCTCGTAAGGCTTGTTGAAAAACTCGTTGTCGGACCTGATTAATCGCTCTTTGTTGTTCAAAATGAAGGGTTTCATTTTTGTAATTTTCTAATCGTTCCAAAGTGTCACAAGTAGCATTAATCAAATTTTCTTTTTCTCGTTCTATCTCAGAGTATCCATTCATTCGATACTCATCTGCTTCTATTTCTACTTTCCGTAAGCGAGTCCTGGCTCTTTCGAGCTGCTCAATGGCCCCTCTACGTAATTCTTCCGAATTTCGAATAGTACTCAAGATCCTCTGTTTTCGATTATCTAATAAATCATTTAATGAAAGTAGATTATCTTACCATTAATTTCACAACTTCAATAATCTCTTCCCAAACCAAACATGAATCTTTCGATTCATTTGGCTCTCACGCTCAATTATTTATTTTATATTATGGGCATTCCCATATCTTTTTTTTAATGTAATGAGCCTACCCTCTCTTTTCTGTTTATATTCAAAAACATCGAAACTGATATAAGACCAGAATATTAGGAGGACTCTTCCGACCAGACAAAAATCTATAATTGTCAGCAAAGTTCTTTCTTTATTTGTATTTGTTCTTTATTAGTATTTGATTTGTTCTTTATTTAATTTTAAATTCAAATTTACAATTTATTTCTATATTTTTTTTATTTCCTTTTTTTTTTCTTCAAATCCAAAAATTCCTATTTTTTTTTTTACGTAGGTCGTCGATTCGGCATTGGAAAAAAAGAGCAAGATGCCCATTTTTTTAATAAATGGTTCAAATCATTTTATCAATATGAGTGTTCTATATCAGATAAATTACCAACTATTCATTTTTAAACCATTTCGGTACGTTAGTACCGGTAGAAAGAGTACCATGTTTTGCCTGGACTTCAAACAGTTTAGCTTTAACCATGTTAATGGTCTCACATTATTGGTTGATAGAGAATCAAATTTACCAATAAGTCACGAAATGCTATGGTTCTTACATATGATTTCTTAATTTATTCAGAAATAATTCGTTGAGATCGTGCACTTTTTTTCCTATTTATCCTATAAAATGAATAAAATACCATAAATAAAGTGCAGTCGGATGGATCCAACCTATTCTTGAAATACACAACTCGCACACACCCCCTTTCCAAAAAAAATCAATACACCAAGCACTACACTTAGATTTATTGGATTTGTTGCTAAAATATCGGTATTAAACCCGAAACTCCCGGCGGATGGCCAGTGACCCAAGGAAAGGAAAGAATCGGTTCCATTTTTCATATGCTCTCCTCTTATAGATAGGACTAACAAAGAACAGAGTTCTTTTTGTATCACTTCGTTGTCCCTTTTTTGATCGATTTCTTTTTATTATATAAATTTTATTTCCATTTTTTTTTTAATGGGAGTAGATTAAATCTAGTAATTTAATTTGATAATTTTTAAATTTCTTACTTGAAGTTTCCAATCCAATAAAATACTTATTAGGTTAAGTCTTGGGTCTCATGTCAATTGTGAAATATCTCGTTTGTTGAAACGATTCCTAAAAAAAGTAAAAAAAAGGTTTCCATTGTACTAAGCTAAGGGCGCGAAGGAAGAAAACGAGCGGATCAGTAATTACTCATCCTCAAAACAATCCTTCCTTTCCTGGGGTATTGTCTCAACGAATAAATAATTGTAGGAGTAAAGCGTTGATATAATTAGAAGAAGCAAACAGCAATTCTGAGTTAATAAAATAAGAAAAAAGTATAGCGAGTTAAAAAATAAGAAAAAAAGTATAGTATGTAAGGTACTTTTTTACATTTCTAGGATTAAACAAAAGGATTCGCAAACAAAAGCGCTAACGCCACGACCAGTCCATAAATTGTTAAAGCTTCCATAAAAGCTAGACTAAGCAATAAAGTACCTCGTATTTTACCCTCTGCTTCTGGTTGTCTCGCAATACCTTCTACAGCTTGGCCTGCAGCAGTACCTTGACCAACTCCAGGTCCAATAGAAGCAAGCCCTACGGCCAATCCAGCAGCAATAACGGAAGCGGCAGAAATCAGTGGATTCATGGTAAGTTCCTCGCACCAAAAAAAAAAAGAAATGGTTAATGATACAATCAACAATGAATTTTTACTTAATTTTTTTTATCATTTTTTTTTTTCATTAAGATTTTATCATTAAGATCTATCTGATTAAGATCTATCGGGTCGAAATAACTAAAAACTCCGAATTGAAATGATAATATTACTGAATCGTCAGAACTATTTCGATATCTCATTTTGAGTTTCTACCCATAATGGAGTTTTTGTAAATACATATGTATACGGTTCTAGTTATTGCATTTCTTTGTTTCGAACCATTCTTTCATTCAATTCTTCTTTCCTTTCTTTTTTCTTCTAGATACTATCCTTGAGTTCATCTCTTTTTTGCATTTCATTCAATCCACAATCACAGACGAAACAGAAAGACTTATATTGGAACTATATAAATGCAGTGAACCGCAATCAAATCAATCAAATCAATAATATATATATATATAGGGTATATAATAATATATATATATATATATATTAGGAATAGTCCTATATAACTAGTAAATATCTAATATCACATATACATTTGTTTCTTCCATATTTTATATTGAATCGGGTTCTAGAATCATTCCTCGAAACAGACACAGGGGCTGGACTTATAAAGATTACATACATCTAGTGTGACCCCCCCAACCCATCTTTTTTTTTTACAATTCCGCAATATCGTCTATCTTTTTTCCTACGACTCTAGGTCGTATATTCATACGTATTTGTATTTGTATCTATTATGTTCCCCAACCAAGTGGATTATCTTGAATCATGCATGAATTGGGATAAGCTTAAAAAAGACTATTTCGAAAACTAGTCAATGATGACCCTCCATGGATTCACCTATATAAGCCGCGGCTAACGTTGCAAAAATAAGAGCTTGAATACCACTTGTAAATAATCCAAGAAGCATAACAGGTATAGGAACTACTGAAGGGACTAAAGAAACAAGAACAACAACTACTAATTCATCAGCCAATATATTCCCGAAAAGTCGAAAACTAAGAGATAAAGGTTTTGTGAAATCTTCTAGGATGTTAATTGGTAAAAGTACTGGGGTTGGTTGAATGTATTTCCCGAAATAACCCAATCCTTTTTTGGTAAGACCCGCATAAAAATATGCCGCTGACGTGGGTAAAGCTAAAGCAACAGTAGTATTTATATCATTCGTAGGCGCAGCTAACTCCCCATGAGGTAATTGTATGATTTTCCAAGGTAAAAGAGCACCTGACCAGTTAGAAACAAAAATAAATAAGAACATAGTTCCAATAAAGGGAACCCAAGGACCATATTCTTCTCCAATCTGAGTTTTGCTCAAATCTCGAATAAATTCAAGGACATATTCGAAGAAATTCTGACCGTCGGTCGGAATGGTTTGTGGATTCCGAACAGCTATGATGACTGAACCTAATAAGATAGCAATTACGACCCAAGAAGTGATAAGTACTTGGGCATGGATTTGTAAACCTCCTATTTGCCAATAGAAATGTTGGCCTACTTCTACACCCGATATATCGTATAACCCTTTGAGTGTTTTAATGGAACATGGTATAACATTCATATTGTCCTCTGACAGAAATTGAACTTCAAAAAAGGAATTATTTTGATTCAACCATCTATTTCTCAACTCACTAACTTGAATCATTAATCGTATATTTTATTTACGATACCAAGAAATTACATAACATCATAACATAATATCAATATCCCCAGTACTTTTTTTATCTCTTTTAAAAAATTCAAAAATAGTAACCGATCCAATAAATCTTTGGAGTTGCCAAATAATTAACTAATCTTATTATTCTTAATGATAATCAACGATTTCTTATATAGCTAGAACGACCCTCACAAATTGCAGATACTAATTTGTTAAGAATCAATCGGATTGAAGCTATAGCGTCATCATTTGCTGGAATCGAAATATCTGCGAGATCTGGGTCACAATTTGTATCGATTAAACAAATTGTCGGAATCCCCAAAATGACACATTCTCGAAGAGCCGTATATTCTTCTTGCTGATCAACGATGATCACAATATCAGGCAACCCCGTCATATATTTGACCCCACCGAGATATGTTTGCAAGGTAGATAATTTTCTCTTCAACATTGCTGCATCTCTTTTGGAGAGACAGTTGAGTTTCCCCATCTTTTGTTCTGCTCTTAAGTCCCTGAACTTGTGAAGTCTCGTTTCCGTAGTGGACCAATTCGTTAACATACCACCAAGCCATTTTTTATTAACATAATGACACCGAGCCCTTATTGCAGCTGATGCTACTGAATCCACTGCTTTATTTTTTGTACCAACGATTAAGAAGTTTTTTCCCCTACTTGCTGCATCAAAAACTAAATCACAGGTTTCTGATAAAAAACGAGCAGTTCTAGTGAGATTTGTAATATGAATACCTTTACGCTTTGCAGAGATGTAAGGGGCCATTCTAGGATTCCATTTCTTAGTACCATGACCAAAATGAACTCCTGCTTCCATCATCTCTTCCAAATTGATGTTCCAATATCTTCTTGTCATTTTTCCCCAGACTTCCTTTTTTTTTTTTTAACAAAGAGACGAGGTAACCTGAAATAAATAATTGTTCCGATGGAACCTTCTACGGGGGATTGACCGTTGATACACGACCCAAACCATTAATTTCTTTTAATTACTTATTTTTTATTTTTTACCAAATCAATAATCGGACCAGATAATTGAAAGATAGTTAAAGTGAAAGAAAAGAATCTGCTCTTAGGAATCATTAAATCGCGTAAATGATTGTTCTGATGTCTCATGGAAATTTGTCTCATGGAAATTGTTTTGGACGTAAGAACAAAATAATTCTCTATGGTGTAACAAAATATCTCTTATTTCCAAATGAATGTTCTTGTCTTGCCTTGAAGGGTGTACTAATTTTTGGAATCCGGTACCAACAGGTATAATCCCTCCCAGAACAACGTTCTCTTTCAGGCCTTTCAACCAATCAATACGACCTCGTAGAGCAGCTTTTGCTAAAACTCGAGCGGTTTCTTGAAAACTTGCTTCGGATATGAAACTTTGAGTATTTAGAGATGCCCTCGTTATTCCCAATAAGATTGCCCGATAACAGATCGCTTCGTCCAAAGCACGCCCTGCTCGTTCCGCTCGCAAAAAGCCGATTAATTCCCCAGGTAAAAAAACATTAGACATTCCATCTTCTGAAACCAACACTTTTGATGTTACTTGACGTACAATAATTTCTATATGTCTATTATGGATCTGTACCCCCTGAGATCGATAAACCTTTTGGATCTTATTAACCAAAGAAATACGACTTTGGGCTATGGTTAGCTCAGCTCCAATCAAGAATCCCCAGGGTATTCCAAGAATTCTTTGTATACGTTCGTTCCAACCTTCAACTCTCCTTTCTAGGTTCATCGATATTGAATCAATCGAACGCACTTCTAAGATTTGTTCCACTTTTGGAAGACCTTGCGTTATGTCACCAGATCTCGATTTTTCATATATAAATGTAACTAATGTATCTCCTTCGTAAAGGATTTCTCCATAATGGCTATGAACAGTTGCTCCTGGAGTGGCCAAATAGGGTTTAGCTGATCTTATAACTAAGGAGTCAACATGAACAATTAAAATTTGACCAGATTTTTTTACGTGTGATTCGTATTTGAATAGACATACATTTTCACAAATAAATTGTCCAAGGCTAATTATTGTAGATGTCTCTTCACAATAATCGTGATGGAGAAAGCACCAATTCAAATGGAATGGATTCAAAATTATGTTACCGCATGGATCGGGATTATAAATCCTCCTATTTTCATCTATTAAACAGTATTTAAGTACTTGGAAAGTCTGTTTAAAATTGTCAAGTAACAAATATTTCTTTAACAAGATATGATTATGAGTTATTAAATAGTAAGATGAAAAAAAATTCGCTATTTTAGGGACAATAGTCCCTAAGGGACCCAGCAAATCCCTAATTTTGATTATGGGATCTGATTCTTTTGTCACATTGTTATATTTCGAACCATTGAATGGACCAATTCGAGAACAATTGGATGATGACAAAATTATCAAAGATTGGCATTCATTATTTCGATTTAACAACGTACCAATACCAATAGTTCCTTGATGTTGGGTAAGTGATTGAATCTTCGCCTTGGAATAAAAAGGATTGATATTGGTGCGATCTAATCCATTATCGGAAATCAATACGGAACTTGCCCTATCATACCTTTTTCCGGTATACGAAATAGTGGACTTGACTAACTCAATTCTTATGAAATCGCGAATCAGATCATTTGTCCTTACCTCAACAAAGGAAGCATGAACCTCTTCTATAGAACCATTTTTTTCTTGGTCCCAATTCAATACTAAGCAAGTCCGAACTAATTGAATACTTGTGTGATAAATTCCTCGAATTGACTTGCCATTTCCATAAAGGATATAATTGACAACTCTAAGTTGGACATTATCCTTTTCCCGCAAGAGATCCCGAGGGAAAAGTGTTGCTAAATTTATCCCATCAGCTATTTCATATGTGACTACGGACCGAACCGAAACAAAATACTTTTTCTTGGTGGGTGTGATCCGTTGGACATAGATCCAATTTTTCAATTTTTTTGATTTCTTAGAATTTTTTTTTTCCGTCTCTGGTGGTATCAAAATGCCGCTGTGCCTGGATATCTTATCTGTTTCTCCAGGAAAATGAATATCTCCGGAAAAGATTTTCAGTTCAATACTTTTTTTTTTTCTCTCCATTCGGACTAATCCGCCTACCCGGCTTCTTGTATTTAAAGCGAGTTGTGTATCTACTCCAATGATACTATTGTTCTGGACCATTATGAACGAAGATCCGGGTAAGATATGCACTTCTTCGAGAATGAAAAAAAACCGATCTACTTTCTGGTATTTCGGACTAAATTCTTTTGCTCCTCGATACTCAATCAAATCCTCTTTTTTTATGATTGAATCCACCTCTATGGTCCCATATTTAGTAATTCCTGAACTATTTCTTCTGTATCGTGGATCATCAAAATAAGCAAGAATACTATTTCTACGTAAAATACCATTTATGGGTATTTCAATCGAAATACCAAAACAGGGCATTAGTTCTTTATCTCGTTCTTGATCATATTGTAATGGGATAATGAATCTATTTCTTCGTTTTTTCGCCAAGAAATCAGAATTTTCTTGGAGAATAGAAGGATATATGAAATTCCAATGACCATTGGATATGATTCGATCAGGTCTTGAATAGTCAAGAATTTCCCTATCTTTTTTACCAGAAGTATCCAACAATTTATGTCTTACTCGATGATTAGTCATTGAGAGGTCAAAGATATATCTTTCTTCGAAAGAAAAAGAATGAACATTCATTTGATCTTGATCTTTGTGGAGCGAAAAAGACACTATACTGGATCTGCACGGACCTCCTGCTAATATCCATAAATGACTTGTTTTTGGTAATAGATGAACATTACCATGTGTATATTCAGATGCATGGTGGACATCGGTACTCCAGTGCATTTCTCCCTCTGATTCAGAATAAATATGTTTTCGTACCTTCTCTTTAAAACGAAAAGTAGACGTTCCGGCACGAATCTCAGCAATCACTTGTTCTGATTCTACATATTGATCATTTTGAACTAAAATCAAACTTTTTGGTGGAATATTCACATTATGGATAATATCCCGAGTCTCAATAGTTACATACAAGTCTATAGAACATAGAAAAGCAGGATGCCCATGACGGGTACGTGTGGGATAAACCAAATCCTCATTGAATTTTATTTTTCCATTAGAAGGAGCTCGTACATGTTCGGCAGTATCACCTGTGAATACTCCACCGGTATGAAAAGTTCTTAATGTTAGTTGAGTCCCTGGTTCCCCAATTGATTGACCCGCAATAATACCTACGGCTTCTCCCAATTCGACCAGGTCGCCGTGAGTGGGACTCCGACCATAACATAATTGACAGATCCAAGATGCACTCTTGCAAGTAAAGGGGGTTCGAATATATATTGGTTGTGCCCGAAAGGTTATGAATCGATTGACAAGTCCAATCCCAATATCTTGATTTCGAGCGGCAATGCATCGTAGACCCATATATATATTGTCTGCTAATACACGACCAATTAGTGTTTGGACAAAAATTTTTTCCGTCACCCCATTTCGAGGACTCACGGAAATACCTCGGATAGTACCACAATCCGTTCTACGTACAATAATGTGTTGAACTACTTCAACAAGTCTACGCGTGAGGTATCCAGCATCTGATGTTCGTACAGCAGTATCTACAACTCCTTTGCGGGCTCCGTAGCAGGAAATTATATATTCTGTCAAAGAAAGCCCTTCGCGTAAATTGCTTTGAATGGGTAAATCAATCATTTGTCCTTGGGGATCCGACATTAATCCTCTCATACCTACTAATTGGTGTATCTGAGATGCATTTCCTCTAGCTCCCGAAAAGGACATCAGATGGACTGGATTAGAAGGATCAGTCATCCGAAAATTAGGATTCATTTCTTGTCTCAAATATTCACTTGTAGCATACCATATCTCAATGGATTGACGTAATTTTTCTACCGCATGTACATTTCCATAATGATGGTGTTTTTCAAAAATAAAACTTTGTTGTTCAGTGTCTTGGACTAACCATCCCTTAGAAGGTATTGTTAAAAGATCATCAATTCCTAATGAAATAGATGTAGCAGTGGCTTGCTGGAAACCCAAAGTCTTTACTTGATCCAGGATGTGTGATGTATATGCCATTCCGAAATGATCTATTAATCTGCTAATAAGTCGTTTCATAGCAGTTCCATTTATCACTTTATTGTGAAAGACCAGATCAGCCCGTTCTGCCATAAGTACCTCTATATTCTGCTGAGTAGGATTCGACAATGGGCCTGAGTCAGTGATTCGAAAACTTCCTTTCCTCAATCTCAATCTTGATTCACGCAAAAATTCAGAAATTATGATACCAGTGAAACTGGAGAGACCCGAATCCCTACGGGCACGGGCATCACCTAATCTAATTTATTAGTTTAGATAGCGTATGAATAGGCCCGACAAAACCCCTGTATGGCTTCTTCTATTTCTCGATAAAAAGAAATATGACCAAGAGTGGTTCGAATGTATATACAATGGATTTCTTTTTTTACACTTCCTACTATTAGATAGTGCTCATAAATCTCATGATAAGTACCCAAAGATTCATATTGAACTTCGATGGGAACTTCTCTTGAGCCAATGACACGTTGATCCAGTCTCCATCGGAGCCACAAAGGACTATCTAAACTGATTCGTTTCTGCCGATAAGCTCCAAGTACATCATAGGAACCACAAAAATACAGTTCTTTCTCTTTCGTATACTTATAGTCATTATTGTCAACTGTATTATTTTGATAGTTTCCGCGATTATATGGATTATGCCTATTTGCACAAATACCTCTACGATTCCTGATCGTTAATACATAGAGTCCGATAAGCATATCTTGAGTTGGTACGGAAATGGGATCCCCAATAGCTGGAGACAAGAGATTTATATGAGAAAACATAAGTAAACGAGCCTCTGCTTGAGCTTCCAAAGATAAAGGTACATGAACAGCCATTTGATCTCCATCAAAGTCTGCATTGAAACCCTTACAAACTAATGGGTGTAAACAAATAGCGCGCCCCTCCACTAAAATGGGTTGGAAGGCCTGTATGCCTAATCTATGCAAGGTGGGTGCTCTATTCAACAATACAGGATGCCCCCGCAAAACTTCTTGAAGTATTTCCCATACAATCAGTTCTTTTTCCCGAATTTGACTTTTAGCAATCCCTATGTTAGAAGCAACATGTTGTCTGATTAGACCACGAATTAA